TAGCTATTGTTCTTGAGAAATGCCCGGGTCTGGCCCATTCCTCAAAAGATGTTTTTACAGGATCCCTATCCACAACAATTTTAACTTCTGGTTCCGGCGAACGAATAATCATTAAGTCCTCCTCTTTCCGGACAAGACATACAAAGAGACCCGCCAACTGTCTTTTTATTGAATCTTTGAAAGATAGATATTATGATTAGTCCTTTTCTTTACTATCTACCGTCCTTCTATTTTTTTTTTTTTTAGTTATTTACTGGAGCAATTATATATTGAAGTCAATCCGAGGCAAGTGTTCGGATCTATTATGACATAAGGATTAGGTGCCTAACGGACATTGGTTCTTCTGGAAAATTATTTCCCGACGTAATAAAAAAAATCTTTTTTTTACGTTTTAATTTAAGAAGCTAGTGTATTTTTTTTGAGGGTATAAGCCCCTATCCACATCTACTTTCCTCGAGTGAGCATAATATAGATTTTTTTATGCGATTCCAAATTCCAAGATAACTCATTAGAATTATTAATAAGACCGTCCTGATATATTAGGTAGGAATATTTAGATTGCCACCTTTTATGTGCTTTATTACTTCTGTTCCAGAGCCTATCCCTATTATTTATCCTTATGAAATATGATCCAAAATCGAAGGTAGAAGAAAGGGATATAATGAAATTCTTGATTTGATCTTCTTACCTAAATTATTTTATTAATGGATCAACAACCAAACCACCCATTTTATGGAAATGGAGAGTTGTTTTATTCAAATTCAAAGCGCTTCGTAATCTTCAACCAGTTCTGTGCTTCAATATAATTTCCCGGAGTAAGCGCTATAGCTTGTTTCCAATACTCAGCAGCTTGATCAAACCAAGCTTCCGCAATTTCCGAATCGCCCTGTAGAATGGCCTGTTCTCCTCGGTCGGAATAGGCAGTTCCTTCCCCTAGAACCGTACTTGAGAGTTTCCTACCTCATACGGCTCAGAAATTGCTATCTGAATTTCCCCTATATTAACTGAATTCGATTTCTCAAAAATCAATCCAATTTCTTCTTGGGTTAAGCAGAAGAAGTTAATTACCTAAGTTTCAAACCCTAATTTTGATCAATAATCAGTTTGATCTTTTCTCCCACCTTCAGAAGAATGAAGCATAGATAGACCTATATCCTTCGTTCCAATTTTCTGAAAGGTAACTATCTCGGTTTCGTTTCTTTCATATATGAAATTTCTATAGAATCCTCGAAAAAGACTTTTTCCCATAAGAAAGAAAAAAGAACTTACTATCTTTGGGATCTGATACTACACCGCTGCTTAATCCCTTAGTGGATCGGCTTTATTACATAAGCCGATTCCTAAATTTTGTCCCATATTGTGGTATAATAAAGCAGTTTTTTTTTTAGTTGTATCGACCCAGTCGCTCACTAATTGATCTTTACGGTGTTTTCTCTATCAATTTCAGCTTTATCCATAGAACAGTAGTATAGGCTCTACTTTCTTCCTATTTTGATTCTCGTGAAGTGTCTTTCCTTCCTACAGCTGATAGGGGTAAAATCGTTGTTTTGACGATCCCTATGTAGAAAGCCCTTTTTTCTAGTATTTACTAGAAAATTTTGTCCCTTCTTTTTTCTTCTTTCTATAGTGGAGATAGTCGCACGTAATGACAGATCACGGCCATATTATTAAAAGCTTGCGGTAAGAAGGGGTTTCGTTCTAGCGCCCGGAAATAATATTCCAAAGCCTTTGTATGCTCTCCATTGCTTGTGTGTATAAGGCCTATGTTATATAGTATATAACTTCGATCATAGGGATCAATTTCTAGTCGCGTAGCTTCATAATAATTCTGCAAAGCTTCCGCATAATTTCCTTCGGATTGAGCCAACATCCGTTACGGTCGTTCATTCTATTCAATTCAAAAAATCTCCGTTCCAAAACCGTACATGAGGTTTTCATCTCATACGGCTTCTCCCTTCTGTACATAGTACTAAGCGAAAAATCTATAGAATAAAAATAGAATTAGTTCCATCTCATTATGGACCGAAGGGGGCTGGTATTTTTCCAAGAAATCTCTAGCCAACCTTCCCCCAAGAGGTTTTTCTTAACACCAATGAATTCTATTAATGCTAGAGGAAAATGATAGCTCCAAGAATTTCTTTGTTCTCAACGCCTCCTATTTAGAGGAATTAGCCACTTCAACGACCTTTGATGGTTATAAGGGTATCCAAAGTACAAACCTGATGGTTGTTTGTTATCCTAACCATTCTTCCCAACCCTGATACCAATCAGGAAAGGGCTAATTTCTAACAAAGTTTTTCTCTTGTTGATTCCTATTTCGAGGTGTAGTGCTTTTCTCCCCTATGCTACCTATTGGTACTAGTAGAGTCGGATTGGCCTGTAATACAGAACCTATCCTGTAGGTGTAACCTTTCGCTCAATACTAAAATCTACAATTGAAGCATCTGAGGCCGCATCAATCGAGGATACACGACAGAAGGAATTGTTAGTTCACCTCACCTTCCCCAAGCGTGGGTTTCCTTTACTAATTTTGTTCTCTCTATGCGAACCCCGTCTCTTTCTCGTAAGAATGAGATGTAGGTAGGGCTAAAAAAAATGAGTCAAATCGCACCATCTCTATAATAAGTAAATGCCCTTTTTTCCCCGGAGGTTGTCGGAATTATTTGCAATAAAATATTGGCTACAATCGAGGAGGTCTTATCAATGAAATTTCCATTTATACGGGATCTAGGCATAATTCCCAACCCATTCTATATAGAATTCTTTTCATTCTATCGCAAAATAACATAAAAACAAAACATTCGATTCTTATAAATCGATCCATATGCTCTAAATGGATAAGAGAGGTATGGATTTTCCGCTCAGCTCAAATTGTCTTCTTTTCCTTCTGTTTGGACAAGAAGAGATATGAAATATTTGACTAAGACTAGATTTCATTCCACTTTCCTATTTCTAAACAACAACTTCTCTCATCAGCTATTTTGCGTTTTCAAAGTCATTAATTGCCCCATACCCTTTTTTTATTTAGATTGTATGGCGTAACGTACCTTATGCAAATAGAATTCTAGAGTTCCTTTATTTTCTTATGGAATAAGAAGAATTCTTCCATTCTCTTTTTATTTTGGTTTTCCCCAAAGAAAAACTTTTTGAGGGAGCGGAATTCCTAGTAAAAAAAAAATACCGGATCCTTCCACTTAGATGAAAAGGAATTTTTCCCATAGAGCCATGGAATCCCCCAGCCGTTGGGGCTGTACCTGTACTGCAGGAATACGAAAACTCGCTATTCACTCAGTTTATTTCCCATAATAAGATTATGGAGGAGAGATGGCCGAGCGGTTCAAGGCGTAGCATTGGAACTGCTATGTAGACTTTTGTTTACCGAGGGTTCGAATCCCTCTCTTTCCGTTTCTCTTAATTCATCAATGTTAGCGATCACAATGTATCAAATTAAATAACAATTTATTCCAACAATAAAGAAAATTAATAGAAATTCTCTATAGCAAATTACTGTGGTATGTAAAATCGAGGAAATAACAAAAAATAAAAAAGGATCCTAGGGTTAATCTATTTCCGCTAGGTGAACGGGAAAATACGAATTAAGAGCCTTAGGTCGATTTAGTTCGGGGAAAGGGGAAGGGGAAAAAAATTCTATGAACCTTTCCTTTTTTCGTTAAGTTCAAGTCTGGCGAGAGTAATATTCTACAACTAACAACTCATTTACTTTGAGACCGACCCACTTCCTATCTAGAATTTTTTTTACTAGTCCTTTATATTGCAATGTGTCAACCGTCAAATGCTTTGGCAATTTGCCCGGATCGGATGAAGCAATAGAATTTTGAACCAGACGTTTTGATCGTTGGTTATCCTTCGTAGTAATAATATCTCGGGGTTTGCAACGAAAACTTGGTATATCAACTATACGACCATTAACTAAAATATGTCTATGGTTAACTAATTGCCGGGCCCCAGGAATGGTTGAAGCCATACCCAATCGAAAAAGGATATTATCCAAACGCATTTCAAGTAATTGTAGTAAAACCTGACCTGTGGATCTTTTTGCTTTTCCAGCGATATGTACATATCTAAGTAATTGGCGTTCTGTCAGACCATAATGAAAACGCAATTTCTGTTTTTCTTGAAGACGAATACGATATTGCTCTTTTTTCCCAGAATTGAATTTCTTTTTCTGATTACTTCCGGATTTAGGCGTTTTTCTAGTGAGTCCTGGTAAAGCTCCCAGACGGCGTATTTTTTTTAAACGAGGCCCTCGATAACGGGACATGAAGACTCCTTTTTTATTTTAGTGAAATTTCATTTTACACAATAAATTTCATTCTATTTACATTACGGAATACATCGAAATTCAAACTGAATTAAACTAAAGGATAAACAGAGTAAAATCTACTAAAAGTACCACAAAAAATGGAATTTCATCAACATCCGTATTTTTTGTATATATATTATTTATTTTTATGTTTTGTATCTAGCAAAATTGTAAGATAGAACGATATAATAGACCCTCGATTCCCCACTGAATTTAGAGAAAAAGAGAAATTCTTGTTCATGGAACATCGATAAAAGCCGACTATCGGATTTGAACCGATGACCCTCGCATTACAAATGCGATGCTCTAACCTCTGAGCTAAGTGGGCTTACATAACAGAAGTAGTGTAACAAATAGAAATATATATAGGGAATCCTTAAAATCTCAGATCTTAATTATAAATCTTAGTTATTAACTAGTTCGAAATTGGAAGTTCTACTTAGAATTAGTAAAGAATAAATTAGTAAAAAAAATACTAGAATTTCATAAAGATAAAGTTAGCTTGATATGCTTAACTAAATGATATTCTTAAATAGGATTCTAGAATTTATTGAACTTTCTTTTTATTTCTCTAATTCGCAATTTGCTATGGCTCGGACGAATAATCTAATGCATATAAAAGAAGAATATATATGAATAATATAATAAAGAGAAAATGCCAATGCCAAGAGATTGGCATTTTCATTCGATCATTATATACATTTTTGAGATGTTTTTTTTATTTGTTAATAATTTAAGGATAAATAGTTCACTAAGGAGAAGATAGAATCATAGCAAATGAAATTTATAATTCAGATTAGAAAAAAAAAGAATGAATATCAAGCCTTATAGTATGATTTTGAATACTCTAAAAAAGGAAGGAGGGAGGCGGGAGAGATAAAAACTTTTGGATATATTCATTCCAATTGAATTGCAAATATATCAACGATAGAATCAATTCAATTCTGAATTGCAATAAGCGAGCGGGGTCTCTCAAATAGAGATGAGCTGCTAGACTACGTCGAATAATGAATTTAATGATTCAAAAAAACTAAGAGATGGATGAAATTATACAAGGAATCCTGGTTTCAAAGAAAAGGAAAATGGGGATATGGCGAAATCGGTAGACGCTACGGACTTGATTGTATTGAGCCTTGGTATGGAAACCTGCTAAGTGATAACTTCCAAATTCAGAGAAACCCTGGAATGAAAAATGGGCAATCCTGAGCCAAATCCCTTTTTTGAAAAAACAAGTGGTTCTAAAACTGGAACCCAAAGGAAAAGGATAGGTGCAGAGACTCAATGGAAGCTGTTCTAACGAATCGAAGTAATTACGTTGTGTTGGTAGGGGAACTCCCTCGAAATACTAGAAAGAAGGGCTTTATACATTTAATACACACGTATAGATACTGACATAGTAAACGATTAATCACAGAACCCCTATCATAATATAGGTTCTTTATTTTATATTTTTTTCTAGAATGAAATTAGGAATGATTATGAAATAGAAAATTCTGAATTTTTTTAGAATTATTGTGAATCCATTCCAATCGAATATTGAGTAATCAAATCCTTCAATTCATTGTTTTGAGATCAAAAGTGGATTAATCGAACGAGGATAAAGAGAGAGTCCCATTCTACATGTCAATACTGACAACAATGAAATTTCTAGTAAAAGGAAAATCCGTCGACTTTATAAGTCGTGAGGGTTCAAGTCCCTCTATCCCCACCCAAACCCTCTTTTATTCCCTGACCATAGTAGTTATCCTTTTTTTCTTTTATCAATGGGTTTAAGATTCATTAGCTTTCTCATTCGACTCTTTCTTTCACAAAGGAGTGCGATGAGAACTCAATGAATCTTATGCTATTCATTAAATAGAATATTTCTTTTTTATTTGATAGGACTACCCCCCCCCCGCTCCATTCCAAATTTGGAATGGAATACTTTATTGATTTTTTAGTCCCGTTAATTGACATAGATGCAAATACTCTACTAGGATGATGCACAAGAAAGGGTCAGGATAGCTCAGTTGGTAGAGCAGAGGACTGAAAATCCTCGTGTCACCAGTTCAAATCTGGTTCCTGGCACAGAAAAAAAAAAGGATCTACCGAATAGATATTGATACAAATATCTTTAGATGGATTGAGGTACATATTCATTAATAATCTAGATAGTATAGAGTAAGTAGATAAATCTATAAACACTTCTTTTTAGAAAAGGATTAAAATTTATGGTTCTTTTTTTTATGTTATAGAAAAAGGGGAGATTAGGTGCCCTTTTCTTCATTTTTTCATTTCTTATTAATTTTGTATGCCGCTATTCTGAAGAATTTTTTTGATTCTTGCTTATCCCACTTTCCTAGTTGTTCTAAGTAAACCGCGCGGTACAAAGTTCGTGGTAGGAACTTCTTTAAGTCATTGTATTTTTCTGTTCATACGAAGGAAACGAATATGTGATTTTCAAAATTGGAAAATCGAAATGAAGCCCTTTTTTTTTGTTCAGTCTATCTGTATCTTTTTGTATAATATAATAGGAATTAATTAGAATATAATAAGTATTTCGTTTCGTCTAGGAACAGAACCTAAAAATATTCCTTGACTTGAATAAAATCTAGAGTTGTGTTGTATAAGTGAACATGAATTTATTATCATTCAATGAGCATCTTGTATTTCATAGAAATTGGGGGTTATATAGTCCTTACGTAAGGGCCAGCCTATCCAACTTTCAGGCATTAAGATACGTTTAAGACGTGGATGATTATCATAAGAAATTCCCACCATATCATAAGATTCGCGTTCTTGAAAATCGGCACTTCTCCAAACCCAGAAGACAGATGGGATTCTAGGATTATCTTTTTGGGCAAAGACTTTTATGCATACTTCTTCTGGGTTATCTATACCATACTGTATTCTCGTAAGATGATACACGCTAGCTAAAGATCCACCAGGTGCTACGTCATAAGCACATTGGGAACGTAAATAATTGTAACCATATACATATAAAATGACAGCAATGGAATCCCAATCCCCCGCTTTTATTTGTAAAGTCTCTATTCCCCGGTGATCGAAGCCCAAAGATCTATGAACCACCTCATGTTTGACTAGCCAATTAGATAACCAACCCTGCTGCATTGTCTTGATCTCTCCCCCTTTGTATAAATATTTGATATTTCAAATGCAAGTTTGAAAGATTGCACTGCTCTTTCTTTTTCTGCATAAAAGAACCCCTCCTAATTCACTAATTTGGAGGAAGATATTGGACTTTTGGATTTGAAAAAAGTTTCAGAAGATATATCTAAAGTAGATGGTGATTGATAGAGCAATTCTTGTTCGTAAGTTCCAGTGTGAGTACTGCGCCGAACATAAAGCTTGTGACGGGTAGTAAAAGATCGATTTTTCTTTTTACTTTTACATAGAGTTCGATCCTCAACTATTTCTCGCGATATCTTCTTACGAAGTTTTGTTAGGGCGTCTATAACAGCCTCTGGTTTAGGCGGGCAACCCGGCAGGTAGACATCCACAGGAATTAACTTATCAACTCCTCGAACAGTACTATAGGAATCCGTACTGAACATTCCCCCTGTAATAGTACAGGCTCCCATAGCAATGACGTATTTCGGTTCAGGCATTTGCTCATATAATCGCACTAAAGATGGAGCCATTTTCATTGTTACCGTACCAGCTGTTAAAATGAGATCCGCTTGCCTAGGACTTGATCTTGGTACCAATCCATAACGATCAAAGTCGAATCGTGAGCCTATTAATGAAGCAAATTCAATGAAACAACAACTGGTACCATATAGAAGGGGCCATAAACTGGAGAGTCTTGACCAATTTGAAAGATCGTTTGGTGTAGTTGAAATAACGGAATTGGAACTTGTTTGGTCGAGTAATGGAAACTCAACCAAACCCATAATTGTCTCAATGGAATCTTTTCCTTCTTTTTTTTTTTTTTTGTCTGAATATTCAGTTAAGACCATTCCAAGGCTCCTTTTCGCCATGCATAAACTAAACCAAGAACTAGGATAAGCACAAAAATGAAAGCTTCGATAAAAACGGATACACCCAATACGTCGAAACTCATTGCCCAAGGATAGAGAAAGACCGTTTCCACATCAAAAACAACAAAAACTAGCGCAAACATGTAATAGCGTATTCGGAATTGTAACCAAGCCCCCCCCATGGGTTCTATACCCGATTCATAACTAGAAAGCTTCTCTGGTCCTTCATTAATAGGGGCTAAAAGTCCTGAAATCCAAAATACCAAAATAGGTATAAGGCTTGCTATTATTAGAAATGTCCAAAAAATATCATATTCGTGAAGCAGAAACATAAATGTACTCCCATTAATATGGAATAGGCAGAACTGAATTAGTCAATTCAAGTTGACATGACATTATCAATTTATCCAGAACTTCTCTCTTTTCCTCGGTGAAACAAGAATCCGTTTTGCTCAAACCAAAGGCAAAAAGCAGCTTACTTTAGCCTGTGTTTCTTTTGTAACATGTCTCTCCTTAAGGATTAATCCAATGGAATCCCCACTCCCTTTTTTTCTTTCGATTTTTTTTTTATTTAAAGTGGAATGGATCGATTTAGATAATGTATATTTAGATAATGTATATATTTAGATAATGTATATATAGTAATATACTTCAAACAAAATAGGAATTCGCAAAATGGAGAAAATCGTTGCAGTCATTATAGGAAAGTATAGGGACTTAGAGCATATCCTATTTGAAGGAGGATGGAAGTCAAATCAGTTAAGGGATCCTTTCTTCTATTTCTATTGATTTGATCAAAATTCTTTTTTCTTTTCCTGTCTCTATGATTTTCCATGAATGGAGCCTATGGTAATGCTTTTATCTCTATTCTATGGCGCAATCGATCGTCGAGTTTATAAACAAGTACTGTACTAATAAGGAAAAAAACTATACTAACTATACTAAAGTAAACATAAGATATCCATCCTAAAATGAAAAAAAAAAAGACGTATATATTAGGGCTATACGGATTCGAACCGTAGACCTTCTCGGTAAAACAGATCAAACGAATTGTTATCGAAATGATTCGAACTGTTTCAAAGACCCAACATGCATTTTTATTTTTCTGCATTGGGCTCTTTCATCAACTGATGTAAAGATCAGTTAATCCGCCATAGTTTTTCTTTAGGGAAAGATAATAAGATGGCTCCCTGTGCTCTGATTGATTATTTTTCTTATGATCTATCTAGGAGCAATACCAAAGTGTTTCAAAGGAGGATTACCTTGACTTAGGTCTGCCTCGGGCCTAAATTAAATCAACCTAAGTGAAATGGAGTCTCTATCGTTCCGCTGCAAGAGTTTACTATGAGACTTCATACACCTTAAAGTTCATAGAACGAAAAGAAGTTTTTTGGAGGCCCTTATCCTCATTACGCCTAGCATTGAGTGGGCTGGATATTTACCTTATCAACTAGCAAATCAATAGGGGTTCTATTTGATTTTGATTAAGTACCTGAATTGGCACCTGAATCGGACTGAACCGACTGTTTGTCAGGCTACTGTTCTCCTATTCTTTCGAATCCATGAAGTAAGACATTGATTTTGCAATTAAGTTCAATTTCAATTATGTTCATTGCATAAAAAGTTCCCTTGAAAAGCATTGGCGCACGTGTAAGCGAGTTGCTCTACCGAACTGAGCTATAGCCCTTGTCAGAGATATCTTAACATATAGATAATTTCTTGTCAAGATTAATATTCTCTAATGCCAGAGGATATTCCTCGGATCCGTTTACTATTTACTATAAATAACATAGTAAACATAAAATGACATAGTAAACATACCAATAACATAACATAAATATACCAATAACGGAGGGGTATTGCTTATAAAAAGGATTCGATCTATAATCGATCGAAGTAATGGGGCTTCTTTTGTGGTGATAAATTGCCTACTTAACTCAGTGGTTAGAGTATTGCTTTCATACGGCGGGAGTCATTGGTTCAAATCCAATAGTAGGTAGGTAGAAAAATTACTAGATAGCATTGGACTTACTTCGCTTCGCTATCTAATAACTTTTTCTACCCTTCTTTCCTTTTTCTTTGTATCAACGAAACCTTTGGATTGTCTTCAATTGGATGGGGGAATCCAATTGACAGCCTCGACTCGTATCCTAGCTCGTCTGAGAGCTAGCTTCGCTTCAACCAATTCTTTCGTACCCTCAGCTCTACTCAAGTTAGCTTCGGCTATTTCCAGTGCCTGTTGAGCTTCTTCTGGATCAATGTCACTACCGAGTTCTGCATCATTTCCTAAAATGATGATCTCATTATTAACTATTCGCGCAAAACCACTCCACAGAACCGCCGTTAACCATTGGTCGTCGAGGAGGCGTATTCTCAAAGGACCCATATCTACAGCTGTGTTAATGGGGGCGTGGTTTGGTAATACACCAATTTGGCCACTATTAGTAGATAAAATGATTTCTTTCACTTCACAATCCCAAATAATTCGTTTAGGAGTCAGTACATAAAGATTTAATTTCATTTCTTCAATTTGCTCTCCTCTTCTAAGTTTATAGCTTTCGTGCTAGCTTCATCGATGTTCCCCACCAAATAAAAAGCCTGTTCGGGTAGGCCGTCTAATTCTCCAGAAAGGATTAGTTGAAATCCCCTAATTGTTTCTGCAAGACCAACATACTTTCCTGGGGAACCGGTAAAAACTTCTGCCACAAAGAACGGTTGTGATAAGAACCGCTCGATTTTTCGTGCTCTTGCTACAGTTAAACGATCCTCCTCCGATAATTCGTCCAACCCAAGAATTGCGATAATGTCCTGAAGTTCTTTGTAACGTTGTAAAGTTTCCTTAACTCTTTGCGCAGTTTCATAATGTTCGTTGCCAACGATCCGAGGCTGTAACATAGTTGAGGTTGAATCTAAAGGATCTACTGCGGGATAAATGCCCTTGGAAGCCAATCCTCTGGAAAGTACGGTAGTAGCGTCCAAATGTGCAAATGTTGTGGCAGGGGCAGGGTCGGTCAAATCGTCCGCAGGTACATAAACTGCTTGGATCGAAGTTATAGATCCCTTTTTGGTAGAAGCAATTCTTTCTTGCAAAGAACCCATTTCTGTACTAAGGGTAGGTTGATAACCCACTGCAGAGGGCATTCTTCCTAATAAGGCGGATACTTCCGATCCTGCTTGAACAAAACGAAAGATATTATCGATGAATAAAAGCACGTCTTGCTTATTAACATCTCGGAAATATTCTGCCATAGTTAGGGCTGTTAAACCAACTCTCATACGAGCTCCCGGTGGTTCATTCATTTGGCCATAAACTAGAGCTACCTTTGATTCCTCAATATTTTTTTCATTAATTACTCCGGATTCCTTCATTTCCATATAAAGATCATTTCCTTCACGAGTCCGTTCCCCTACTCCGCCAAATACGGATACGCCTCCATGAGCTTTAGCAATGTTATTGATTAATTCCATGATGAGTACTGTTTTACCTACTCCTGCTCCCCCAAATAGTCCGATTTTTCCTCCACGTCGATAAGGAGCTAAAAGATCGACCACCTTAATACCTGTTTCAAAGATGGATAATTTCGTATCTAACTCGATAAAGGCAGGCGCAGATCTATGAATAGGGAATGTTGCACTAGTATCTACAGGACCCAAATTGTCAATAGGCTCCCCCAGAACGTTAAAAATTCGTCCGAGAGTAGCTCCACCGACTGGAACACTGAGAGGAGCTCCTGTGTCAATCACTTCCATTCCTCTCATCAACCCGTCTGTAGCACTCATAGCTACAGCTCTAACTCGATTATTTCCTAATAATTGTTGTACCTCACAAGTCACATTAATTTGCTTATCGGCAGTGTCTCGACTCTTTACTATCAAAGCGTTATAAATATAAGGCAACTTGCCCGGGGGAAAAGTGATATCTAGCACGGGTCCAATAATTTGATCAATACGCCCTGCGCTTTTTTCTTCAATTGTGGAAACCCCGGGACGCGAAGTAGTAGGATTGCTTCTCATAATTATCACATAATTATCAAAAAAAGGAATTTGTCGAAATTTTTCTTTTTTTCTTGTTGAATAATGCCAAATCAAATCAAAAAAATATCCAAAAATCCAAAACTAAAAAGGAAATAAATTAGTTAATTCACTAAAAAAGGGGACTAGCACTTGATTTCGTTGCCCAAGCGAATCCCATTCAATCGTTTACTTATGGAATGAGTCCGTTGGAAAGTTCAATCAATCTTTTTTTCATATAAATTTTGTCTTTTGTGAAGGATCTGTGCCTACTCTACCTTCCTATCTAAGACTTCGATATACAAAATATATACTACTGTGAAGCATAGATTGCTGTCAACAAAGAATTTTCTTAGTATTTAGGTATTTAGATTCAAAATATCAAAGGGGCCTATTAAGAACTTTCAAAATTGGAAAATAAGGATTAGGGATTGGTTTGGGTTGCGCTATATCTATCAAAGAGTATACAATAATGATGGATTTGATTCACCAAATCCATGGTTTAATAACGAACCGTGTTAACTTACCATAACAACAACTCAATTCCTATCGAATTCCTATAGTATAATTCCTATAGAATAGAACGTACACATGGTGTACGCATTATATATGAATGAAACATATTTATTAACTTAAGCATACTCCTTTTTTTATTTAATGAATTGATATTAATTGAATATCTTTTTTTTTTAGATTTTTGCAAAGGTTTCATTTACGCCTAATCCATATCGAGTAGACCCTGTCGTTGTGAGAATTCTTAATTCATGAGTTGTAGGGAGGGACTTATGTCACCACAAACAGAAACTAAAGCAAGTGTTGGATTTAAAGCTGGTGTTAAGGATTATAAATTGACTTACTACACCCCGGAGTACGAAACCAAGGATACTGATATCTTGGCAGCATTCCGAGTAACTCCTCAGCCCGGGGTTCCACCTGAAGAAGCAGGGGCTGCTGTAGCTGCGGAATCTTCTACTGGTACATGGACAACCGTTTGGACTGATGGACTTACCAGTCTTGATCGTTACAAAGGACGATGCTATCACATCGAGCCCGTTCCTGGGGAGGCGGATCAATATATCTGTTATATAGCTTATCCATTAGACCTATTTGAAGAGGGTTCTGTTACTAACATGTTTACTTCCATTGTGGGTAACGTGTTTGGTTTCAAAGCCCTACGCGCTCTACGTTTGGAGGATCTACGAATTCCCCCTAGTTATTCAAAAACTTTCCAAGGTCCGCCTCACGGTATCCAAGTTGAAAGGGATAAGTTGAACAAGTATGGTCGTCCTTTATTGGGATGTACTATTAAACCAAAATTGGGATTATCCGCAAAAAATTACGGTAGAGCGTGTTATGAGTGTCTACGCGGTGGACTTGATTTTACCAAAGATGATGAAAACGTAAACTCACAACCATTTATGCGCTGGAGAGACCGTTTTGTCTTTTGTGCTGAAGCAATTTATAAAGCACAAGCAGAAACTGGTGAAATCAAGGGGCATTACTTGAATGCGACTGCAGGTACATGCGAAGAAATGATTAAGAGAGCTGTATTTGCAAGGGAATTAGGGGTTCCTATTGTAATGCATGACTACTTAACTGGAGGATTCACCGCAAATACTAGTTTGTCTCATTATTGCCGCGACAACGGCCTACTTCTTCACATTCACCGAGCAATGCATGCAGTTATTGATAGACAGAAAAATCATGGTATACATTTCCGTGTATTAGCTAAAGCATTGCGTATGTCGGGGGGAGATCATATCCACTCCGGTACAGTAGTAGGTAAGTTAGAAGGGGAACGTGAAATAACTTTAGGTTTTGTTGATTTATTGCGCGATGATTTTATTGAAAAAGATCGTTCTCGCGGTATCTTTTTCACTCAGGACTGGGTATCCATGCCAGGTGTTATACCGGTGGCTTCAGGGGGTATTCATGTTTGGCATATGCCAGCTCTGACCGAAATCTTTGGAGACGATTCTGTATTACAATTTGGTGGAGGAACTTTAGGACATCCTTGGGGAAATGCACCTGGTGCAGCAGCTAATCGTGTGGCTTTAGAAGCCTGTGTACAAGCCCGTAACGAAGGGCGCGATCTTGCTCGTGAAGGTAATGAAATTATCAAAGCAGCTTGCAAATGGAGTCCTGAACTAGCCGCAGCTTGTGAAGTATGGAAGGAGATCAAATTTGAGTTCGAAGCGATGGATACCCTATAGAAAGAGAAAAAAAGATCAGTTACGAAATGCAGTAATTCTTCTTTATTTTTCTAATTGATTGCAATTAAATTCGGCTCAATCTTTTTAGAAAAGATTGAGCCGAATTTAAATAGATAATGATACGATCATGAGACTTGACAAATCGAGATTCTTCTATTCTATATATCTAGAAGATAGAAAGGTATAATACAATAAACAAATAGAAATCCAAATATAGTATTATCATACGATAATGGAATCAAATACGCAGTATTTACAGAAAAGAGTCTTCGTTTATTGGGAAAGAATCAATATACTTCTAATGTCGAATCGGGATTCACTAAGACAGAAATAAAGCATTGGGTCGAACTCTTCTTTGGTGTTAAGGTAGTAGCTGTGAATAGCCATCGACTACCCGGAAAGGGTAGAAGAATGGGACCTATTCTGGGACATACAATGCATTACAGACGTATGATCATTACCCTTCAACCGGGTATTCTATTCCACTTCTACTTTTTTAATTAATTAAATTAAAGTGAAATTAAAGGGTATTCTAAAAAGAGGTATTTCTTTTATTTTCACAATAGTTTTCTTTTGAATCCAATTTAAAGTTCGATTAGAAGGATAGAAAGGTGATGAGAATGGGAAAAGAAAAATCAAATATTTTTAATTAGTTCCCCTTTTTTGCAATTTTCTTATTATCTATTCCATTCATTTTTTTTATAGATATAGAATACTATTTTTTTTAGAATACTAAAGTATTCTAAAAAAAATAGTATTCTATACAAAATAAAGATTTTGTAAACTAAAAAATACAATAGTCAATATTCCTTATAATAGATATACTTAATTATATCATAAGAATCTTAAGATATATTTCGAATAGATAGAAATAGTAAATTTGAATTGAGACACATATTCTATGACAGATTTGAACTTACCCTCTATTTTCGTGCCTTTAGTAGGCTTAGTATTTCCAGCAATTGCAATGGCTTCCTTATTTCTTTATGTGCAGAAAAATAAGATTGTCTAGAAACGACGGGGCCCAATTTTCTTAATGTATTTCCAGGATCATAATACAGATATTTTTTTGTGTAAGTAATATAATATGATGGGGTATGTAGCTCTTTCTACACACAAATAAAAAACATCTATGGATGCAGATATGGGCTACGAGCATAAATGCATGCATATGCGTAGCCGAGTATAGCGAGTTTTTTTTTTAAGTGGATCCACGAATTCTTTTTGAATAGAAAGTCAATGTATCTAACCAATTATTTCACAGGAGTACTAGCTACTGAAGGTTATTTCAGAATCAAAAAAAGTAAAGTCAAAATCATTTAGCTTATTCTCTCAATTTCAATTGACCGCTACTGGATTTAATTTAGTATATCTAATATGAATTGGCGATCAGAACACATATGGATTGAACTTCTAAAAGGTTCTCGAAAAAGAGGTAATTTTTTCTGGGCCTGTATTCTTTTTCTGGGTTCATTAGGATTCTTAGCGGTTGGGGCTTCCAGTTATCTTGGTAAGAATATGATATCCGTACTTCCATCTCAACAAATTCTTTTTTTTCCACAGGGGGTCGTGATGTCTTTCTACGGAATCGCGGGCCTATTCATTAGCTCCTATTTGTGGTGCACTATTTTGTGGAATGTAGGCAGTGGTTATGACCGATTTGATAGAAAAGAGGGAATAGTGTGCATTTTTCGTTGGGGATTCCCCGGAATAAAACGTCGCATCTTCCTTCGATTCCTTGTACGGGATATCCAATCAATTAGGATTCAGGTTAAAGAGGGTCTTTATCCTCGTCGTATCCTTTATATGGAAATCCGGGGCCAGGGGGTCATTCCCTTGACTCGTACTGATGAGAAGTTTTTTACTCCACGAGAAATTGAACAAAAAGCTGCCGAATTGGCCTATTTCTTGCGCGTACCAATTGAAGTATTTTGAGTACTAATTGCATTGCAATTTTTTGCAATTGTAAGGGATTTTCGAGTATTTATCTAAAGGAAGGAACAAACGAGAATAAGAGAAAATTGCTTCTAATTTGTTTTATCCAAGTGAGATATATGGCATAATATTCTTCCATTTTTATATGAAGAAAGAAAGGCCTTTTTTTTATTTATCTATTCCACTCCATTTAGATCTAAGAAAGAACCCAATACAATGAAATTCCACTAGTATACAAAAAGAGAAATAGATACAAACACAAGGTCTCAAACCTTGTTATAGAATTTATGTTTCAAAGAAAAGAAATATCATATATATTCAGCGAATGAAATAGAGTCGGCGAATGAAGCGGATTCATTAACAACTCAATTTACAGATAAAAAATGAAAAAAAAGAAAGCATTGCCTTCTTTCCTATATCTTGTATTTATCGTACTTTTGCCCTGGGGAATCTCTTTCTCTTTTAATAAATGTCTGGAACTTTGGATTAAGAATTGGTGGAATACCAGGCAATCCGAAACTTTCTTAACTGATATTCAAGAGAAAAGGATTCTAGAAGGATTCATAGAATTAGAAGAACTTTTTCTCTTGGACGAAATGATAAAAGAGAAACCGAAGACACATGTACAAAAACCTCCTATAGGAATACACAAGGAAATAATACAATTGGCCAAAATAGATACTGAGGATCATCTCCATAGCATTTTGCATTTCTCAACAAATATAATCTGTTTGGCTATTCTAAGTGGTTCTTTTTTTCTGGGTAAAGAAGAACTTGTCATTTTGAATTCTTGGGTTCAGGAATTTTTTTATAACTTAAATGACTCAATAAAAGCTTTTTTTATTCTTTTAGTTACTGATTTTTTTGTTGGATTTCACTCCACCCGCGGTTGGGAACTACTAATTCGTTGGGTCTACAACAATTTTGGATGGGCTCCTAACGAGTTAATTTTCACCATTTTTGTTTGTAGTTTTCCTGTTATTCTAGACACGTGTTTGAAATTTTGGGTCTTTTTTTGTTTAAACCGTCTATCTCCT